CCAGCCTATCCCCTGTATGGGACTTACACAGTGGTTGGAACAAAGACACATTTGGTTGTGAATTCCAATGCGGCAGATAAAGTCATATTTCTGCACGGCCTGATCAATAGTTCAAGTCACACACTCCCATAATCTATTTTCTCTTCATAGAATTCCCTTCAACTTTTTCTGTCAAAAAAATAATACAATATTGTAGAGTTGAAGGGAAATATCCAAATACATGTCTTATTTTTTTAATAATCCATATTTATAGCAATAAAATACTATCGTTCCTTCACCAAGTAATAAGATAAATGAGTAATTACAAATATCTAGAATCTATATTATGCTATTTATAAGGGACCAGAAATACCTTGCTTACGTATCATTAGGAAATGCATTAACATAAATACAGCTGTAAGAAGAGGTAATACAAAAGTGTGTAAACTATAAAAACGAGTCAAAGTGGATTGTCCAACACTAGCACTTCCGCGTAATAATTCTACAAGAGGGGATCCTATTACCGGAATAGCGTCAGGTACACCTGTTACAATTTTGACTGCCCAATAACCAATTTGATCCCAAGGTAAAGAATAACCTGTTACACCAAAAGATGCGGTCAATACACCCAGAACCACACCAGTAACCCAAGTTAATTCGCGAGGTTTTTTAAAACCACCGGTGAGGTATACACGAAATACGTGCAGGATCATCATTAGGACCATCATACTTGCCGACCAGCGATGAACTGATCGGATTAACCAACCAAAGTTAGCTTCAGTCATTATATATTGAACAGAAGCAAAAGCCTCAGTAACAGTTGGACGGTAATAAAAAGTCATAGCAAATCCCGTAGCGACTTGTACTAAAAAACAAGTAAGGGTAATTCCTCCTAGACAATAAAATATGTTGACATGCGGAGGAACATATTTACTAGTTATATCATCTGCAATCGCCTGAATCTCAAGACGTTCTTCGAACCAATCATAAACTTTATTGAGATAGGTAAACCAAGGTTACTCCCCCTCTAAGAACTGTATATGAGAATTTCATCTCCTACAGCTCAAACAAAAAAAAAGATCCAAATACTAATTGAAACGCATATGGAATATAAAGTTTTCAACTTCTCTCTCATTCAATATTATTTAAGGATATTAAAGAGTCAAAACGCGAAAGCTCTTCTTTGTGGTTAAATGCCAAAAAATCAAGTAAGCTCATACGTCTTTATGTTGTGTTGATCGTTACAGGCCTCTTGAATCTTCTAGATTACCTATCTTTATTGTCTTTTTTATTTGGTATTTGTATGTAATGGGAATGCAGAATTCTTCTTGTTTTCTTTATTATTGATAGGAATTCTCTTGTTAAGACCCTACTTAACTAATCAATTGAAACCTCAGATTCATACGAGAACCACGATAATTCAATGAAACCTTCAAAGTCCAAAGTTCACTGAGTCAGAACCATTGGATCATCACTTATTCAATCAAAAAAAAAGCTATAATTATTAAGAACATAAAATACAAAGAAGCGTCTGCCCCTTTGATCCAAATAAGAGTTTAAAAGCAGAAAAAGATTTTGATTTATTAAAAGATAGAACCGAAAGAAGTCCGGCTACGAGGTCTGAGTATTAAGTATGAATCATAGTTCGAATACTTTGTGATCTATTTGATCTATTTCGTGCTCCAGATACTTGAATGAATATCTGACGAAGTAAAAACATCTTGATAAAGATGACAGACCCTATTCTCTGTATTATCCATAGGGTCAATTCTAACAAGTCACACACTCATATTCCGGAAATATACAATGCAGAAAAAATTTCGCGGTCGAACTACCAAAGGAGAATAGGCTAAAATTTTTAGACCTACATACTTTACTTTTTTGTATCGAACGAAAAGCGAGGACTTGAAGATTCTTCTCAGTCTAATTCACTGAAATTCCATCCAGTAGAACAGAAGAATTATAAATCTCCAAAATAATAGCTAGGAATACCGCAAATAGAGCCATTGCAATACCCATCAAAGGGGTTGTTCCCCATCCAGGAGCTACTTTACCATATTCGGAATTCAATGGTTTCAATAACTTCCCTACAGTAGTGCTTCTTGGACCAGATCTAGAACTATCCTCAACAGTTTGTGTAGCCATAAATCTTATTTTGTATTCATTACGATCTGTTGACTTTGTATACCATTCCATTGTAAATAAACGATCTTAGCATAGATCCGTTGTGGTCTTTCAATTCTATAATAATGGAAACAGCAACCCTAGTCGCCATCTTTATATCTGGGTTACTTGTAAGTTTTACTGGGTATGCTCTATATACTGCCTTTGGGCAACCCTCTCAACAACTAAGAGATCCGTTCGAGGAACACGGGGACTAGTTGACGTAATCAGCCTCCAAATATTTGGAGGCTGATTACATCAATGAAGATAATGAAAAATTATTTCATTTTTTAGTTGAAATTTTAGGTGGTTCCCGAAAAAAAATAGCGAAAAAAATTATCCCTAAAGTCGATACTAAGAGAAATGTATAAACCAATGCTTCCATAAATTTGATCGTGGTTTACAATTATAGCTTTCATACCTGTTTTGTTTATGTTTACTTAGGCGCATCCCTCCGGATAAAGAAAGAAAAAGAGTCAAAGAAACGGCAGCGATTTAAATCAAGACTCCTACCTACAGTACCCTACCTATTAAATAAAATCGCAAACAGAAACTAGAAGAAAAAAAGCAATGTTGTATCAGACTGCTTGTCTTTTTGTAGTTGGATCTCCAAGTTTTTGGAATGCCCCAAATTCCACTTGAGCATCCAAATCTGGATCAATACCAGCAAAAACATCTCTGAAGAGGGTTCTAGCACCATGCCAAATGTGTCCAAAGAAGAAAAGTAGAGCAAACGAAGCATGCCCAAAAGTAAACCAACCTCTTGGACTACTACGAAAAACACCGTCGGATTTCAAAGTAGCACGATCTAATTCAAAAATCTCACCCAATTGAGCCCGTCTAGCATATTTTTTCACAGTTGCGGGATCACTATAACTCACTCCATTAAGTTCACCACCATAAAACTCAACAGTTACACCTACTTGTTCAACACTATATTTAGATTCTGCCCTTCTAAACGGGACGTCGGCTCTAACAATTCCGTCTCCGTCTACCAAAACAACCGGAAATGTTTCAAAAAAAGTAGGCATACGGCGTACAAACAGTTCGCGCCCTTCTTTATTTCTAAAGACGGGGTGTCCTAACCATCCAACAGCTATTCCATCCCCATTGTCCATTGAACCCGCTCGGAATAACCCCCCTTTTGCTGGATTATTACCAATATAATCATAAAAAGCTAATTTTTCAGGAATTTTAGACCAAGCTTCTGATACACTTTGATTTTCAGCTAGTCCAGCACTAACTCTTCGATATATTTCTTGTTGAAAGTATCCCTGATCCCATTGATAACGAGTAGGACCAAATAATTCGATGGGAGTAGTTGCAGAACCATACCACATAGTTCCAGCAACAACAAAAGCTGCAAAAAAGACAGCAGCAATACTACTGGAAAGGACGGTTTCAATATTTCCCATACGCAATCCTTTGTATAGACGTTGAGGCGGACGAACACTAAGATGGAATAAGCCCGCTAATATACCCAACGTCCCTGCTGCAATATGATGAGAAGCTATTCCTCCCGGAACAAAAGGGTCAAAACCCTCCACGCCCCACGCCGGATTTACGGGTTGGACCTTTCCAGTTAGTCCATAAGGGTCGGATACCCATATTCCAGGACCATATAATCCTGTTACATGAAATGCGCCAAAACCAAAGCAAGCCACTCCGGAAAGAAATAAATGAATTCCAAAAATCTTGGGCAAATCCAAAGACGGTTTGCCTGTACGTTCATCACAAAAAATTTCTAGATCCCAATATACCCAATGCCAAATAGCTGCCAAGAAGCACAAGCCAGAAAACACGATATGTGCTCCGGCTACCCCTTCGTAACTCCAAAGACCCGGATTCGTTATAGTCCCTCCTGTAATATTCCAACCGCCCCATGAATTCGTTATTCCTAAACGAGTCATGAAGGGTATAACGAACATACCTTGTCTCCACATTGGATCAAGGACAGGATCAGAGGGATCAAAAACTGCTAATTCATATAGAGCCATCGAACCGGCCCAACCAGCAACCAGAGCCGTATGCATTATATGAACAGAAAGCAAACGGCCGGGATCATTCAATACAACAGTATGAACACGATACCAAGGCAAACCCATGGAAATACCCCTTTATCAATGAAAAATAGACACTATGTAACTTTATTGCATTGGAAAAAGCTATGTTACTGACCCCCCCTTTTTTAGGTAATTATTTCGGAGAAAGGATTAATATTTGTTCTATTCTGTTAGTAATAATGGAACAATTCGATTCATAGGAAAAAAGGGAAGCGGATCTATTCTATATCCGATAAGTACCAATACGCAATGGGGGTGAATCCTATTTTATATGAACCAAGATAGCTACTCTTGTTCATCATTCCAAAGTCTGCTCGTAAAAATTTTCCTTTATTTTGATTCATTATCTCTTACTTTACTTTGATTTTATATTTGATTTTAGTTTATTAAACTTATGTATTAAATATCATTAATAAAGTAGGAAAAAAAGATAATATTAAAAAAAAAAAAGGATAATATTATTAAAAAATGAAACCCCAGTCTTACGTTTCCACATCAAAGTGAAATAGAGAACTTCATTCTCTTTTTTTTTCATTTCATGCCTATTGGCGTTCCAAAAGTACCTTTTCGAAGTCCTGGAGAAGGAGATACATCTTGGGTTGACATATAGTGCGACTTGTCAGATATATTGGGCTATATGGGATTTCCCCGTTTTCTCCCTCGATCGAGATATCCTCTGTTTCGCCCAAAAAGATTGATTGAATTATCAAAAATTTGTAACGCGAAGCGCAAAAAATAAAGTGGAATTGAATGCAGGGAGTATTTAGATTGATATTAGATTATCAAAATTTTTTTATGGTTTACGTGATCGGACTAATAAAATGAAGTATCCAGGCTCCGTTTAGCAAAAACCCAATTGATAATTAATATATAATATTTTTATAATTACTACTTATATGATATGCAAATATGATATGCAAAATTATGATAACAAATTCTATAAAAAAATATAAAAAATTGAAACAGGGTGATCTAAAACTGTTGATAAAATCAAATATATAGAATGAAAAATTTGTTGACTATATTGACAGAAGACATGTGAAAGAAATGAATTGAAAAAAAAAAAGAGTAGTAAAAAAAAGACGCGGTATTTGGTTAATTTGTCCTATATGTGCAAATCAAAATCGGGCAAATTTTTCCTTTTACTCGGGGTAGAGCAGAAACCTAAAAAATTGAATAAAAAAAGGAAGAAGCCCATTCAGGAACAAGAAAAAACCATCGCTATTTCAACTGAATATCGATGAAAAAAAATATCAATGAATCAAGTTAGTCTGACAGGCCTAATAAATTGTTTTATTATAGGATATCTAATAAAAGGGGCCAAAACTTTTTATTTCTTTTACTTTTAAAAAGGGAGCAAGCCCTTCTCTTATAAGTCTTATAAGTTATAAGTTAGAAATAAAAGCCTTCTATCAAAAAAAAAAAGGGGGGTCGACACATTGATTTTTTCACAATTTTTGTTGAACCGTATGCATCAAAAGGTGCTTGTACGGCTCCTAAGGAATAAAATTTTATCCTAATCAACCGACTTTATCGAGAAAGATTGTTTTTTTTAGGCCAAGAGGTTGATACCGAAATCTCGAATCAACTTATTAGTCTTATGATATATCTCAGTATAGAAAAGGATACCAAAGATCTTTATTTGTTTATAAACTCTCCTGGTGGATGGGTAATATCTGGAATGGCTATTTATGATACTATGCAATTTGTGCGACCCGATGTACAGACAATATGCATGGGATTGGCCGCTTCAATAGCATCTTTTATCCTAGTCGGAGGAGCAATTACCAAACGTATAGCATTCCCTCACGCTTGGCGCCAACGAGTTTTTTTATTTTCCAGAAAAAAATACTATGCCTTCGCCATCGGAAATATGAATTAGTTAAGTAATAATAGCATGGCACTTCGAATTCGATATGACATTTTTTAAATTCAAAAAAAAATTAGATTATATATTGAAAGAGTAGTATGAGATAAGGAAGGGGTATTTCAAATGATATCTTACCTATTCGGGCACATCTCAGCGTCACAAACTTTGTTTTCACACCGGAAGCTTATTTACAAAATAAAAAAAAAAGAAACTTTGGGATTGCTGAATCATAGACGAATCAAAAAAATGATATATATAAAGCAACGGAACCATCATAGTATTTTTTTAACTCCTACAAAATACAAAAAAGAAGGATGGTAATTGGATCAGTTATGGATGCGCGTATAATACAACCTATATGTTTTTTCTTTCGCCAAAAGGAAAAGTCAAAAATAAAAATTCCATTATGGAGCCGTATGCAATGCACAAAAAAAGCCTGTACGGTTATTTAATTTTCTCTGTTTTTTTGGTTCTCTCGCCTCATTCTGCGAAATCGAGGAACCTTTTCTTTTCTTTTCTATTATATTATCAGGGTAATGATCCATCAACCCGCTAGTTCGTTTTATGAGGCACAAACGGGAGAATTTATCTTGGAAGCGGAAGAACTACTAAAAATTCGCGAAACCATCACAAGGGTTTATGTACAAAGAACGGGCAAACCTATATGGGTTGTATCCGAAGACATGGAAAGGGATGTTTTTATGTCAGCAACAGAAGCCCAAGCTCATGGAATTGTTGATCTTGTAGCGGTTCAATAAGAAATAGGAGCGATTTCATGCAAATTCACAATTGCTAATTTTATATCTTTTTAGATTAAAGGTTTAGTTTCATATTCTTTTGAATATTAAAAAAAATATATATTGAAGAGAAGTAATTCAGAATTAGCCGGTTAGAACCAATCTAAACCAGCCCATTATTTATATTATTCCGTATGCCAACCATTAAACAACTTATTAGAAATACAAGACAGCCAATCCGAAATGTCACGAAATCCCCAGCGCTTCGGGGGTGCCCTCAGCGACGAGGAACATGTACTCGGGTGTATGTGCGACTCGTTTAGATCATAGACCTGAGACACAAAAAGTCAATTCTTTTTGAAATATCAAGGATCAGTACCTGTGAATAAAATAGAATGGAGGAACTCGATTCATTATTTAAAAAAGATAGATCGTTCATATCTTCTATTGTGTCTGAAACTTATGGTTTACATTGGTGCAAATCCAATCCATTTTTTAGAAAACCCCCAATGATAACAAATGATTATCCATTAAGCGGGGGAAATTCCATTTTTTATTAAAAAGATTCCACTCTTGAAAGAAAAGAACGGACTAACAGGGTAAACGACCAAATCAATTTTAAAAATGAAATACCGTTACTGTATTATAAAGTAGATCTCATTGTGAAAGACCTATTACTGGAATATTCATGGGGTAGAGCCAAAGAATGTGAATTGTACAAGTTACCCATAGTATTGATTAATTAAAAGAAGGAGCTCCGGTGTATAGAGAGGACCTCACCGTTTTAGAAGTAACCATAGAAACGATGGAACCCACTATTTATCCATTTCTATTTACTACTTTTTTTTGTAGTTATTCTATTTTTTATATCAAGTATCAAGGGAAAATACCTAGCAAAAAATAGTGGTCGGGAAGGTTAGATTAGCAAAAGCCATTGGAATTTTTTTTTTTATACATTGGAATAATTCGTTTGGTTATTAATGACTAGTAAAGGGGAAAAGAATAACTAAAAAAGAATTAGTTATTCATCAAAGTTTGATTTATTCAATGACTAGAATTAAACGCGGGTATATAGCTCGGAGGCGTAGAACAAAACTTCGTTTATTTGCATCAAGCTTTCGAGGGGCTCATTCACGACTTACACGAACTATGACTCAACAGAGAATAAGAGCTTTAGTTTCGGCTCATCGGGATAGGGGTAAAAGAAAAAGAGATTTTCGTCGTTTATGGATCACTAGAATAAATGCCGTAATTCACGAAACGGGGGTATTCTATAGTTATAATAAATTCATACACAATCTGTACAAGAAGCAATTACTTCTTAATCGGAAAATACTTGCACAAATAGCTCTATTAAATAGGAGTTGTCTTTATACGATTTCGAATGAGATCAAAGAATAAGGCAATTGGAAGAAATCCACTAAAATATTTGAAATATAGTTCTAAGGAGAATGAGCTCGGGGAAGGTAGAGTAGAAATTAGTATTATAAAAAAAAGTCATCAAAAGAAAAGGAGGGTATATAGTCGCTAAAAAAAGAGTTATTATTTTTCTTTTTGACGATTCTTTTCTTTTTTTTTTTTTTTATGACAGACACAGACGTAACAATAAAAGTTTCATTCTTGATTCTTGATTGGAGTTGTCGAACAAAATATTAACCTCTTTTTTAATTCCTTCAGATTGGAATTGTTATTCAATTGAAGAACAAGTCTATTTTTTTCTGGTTCTAAGACTAGTAGTTCTAGGGGTCGACTCACTTCTTTCAAATTGTTTCTGATTATTAAGAAACGGTAACAAAGATAAAATACGAGCTTGTTTTATAGCAATAGTAATTAATCGTTGTTGTTTTAAAGTCACTCTATTCACCCGTCTAGATAATATTTTTCCTTGTTCACTAATAAATCGACTAATTAAACTCATGTTTCTATAATCAATTCGATCCCCCGATTGGATCGGGGGCAAACGCCTACGAAAAGATCGCTTGGATTTAATAAAAGGTCGCTTAGATTTATTCATAATTTTTTATTCCTTATCTCTAAAATCCTATTTTGATCGGATGAAAATAAAAACGATTTCTATTTCTATATAGAATTAAGACTATAGGATTAGATTTCTTTCTATTGATTTATTTGTTTATATTTATATATATGTAATAATATATAATATAGATACTATCATTATTCCTGTTTTTAAAATAAAAGTTGACATACAAGCACTTAATTTGATCTATTTCTTGATTTCCCCGTGAATTGTATGTTTATAACAATAGGGACAAAATTTTCTCAATTCCAACCGACTGGGGGTGTTATGCCGATTCTTTTGGGTAATATATCTGGAAATTCCCGCAGATTCTTTCTTAATATCATTTCGAACACAACTGGTACATTCCAAAATAATTGTTACTCGAACATCTTTACCCTTGGCCATGAAACCTCCTTTAGATTTATAATTCACCCCAATCTTCTATTTTCATTTTAGGATCCAGAAAGAACAAGAACCAAAAAAATAGAAGCTGTTAACTAAAAAAAATTTCTGAAATATTTCGTTGCAATGAATATAAATTAGTAATTAAATAAAAATAATAAGCAATACAATGATTTTTTGAAAACTATATTGAAAATCTTTGTACAGGATTTTTTTAAGTCTCTCATAGGATACTCTTTCGCTAGCAACACCTTTTTTATTCTATATACTAATTGAATTTTAATTGGATCCTGAACCCTCCTTTTTATGACCTTTCGCCCCCCCCCCCTTTTCAAATTTATTCTAAAAAATTCGAAAAAAAAAAGGGGGGTTAGTCCCTGGTCGTTGATCGTATCTCTCAATTTTTTAACCCTTTCTGATGTTAATAACTAGAATGAAAAAAAGGGAAATGTTAATGCATCCGGAAATAAACGATTAATCTCTATTAATAAACCTGCTAACGAACCGAACCATAGAGTACTTAGTACCGGTGCTACGGAAAGATATGTTTTTAGATCTCGCATTTGAAATCCTCCTTCTTTCTTCTTTATTGTATTACAATATATATAGTAATATATATAACTACGGATGTACATGTAGTTAAGAAGTTCTTTTAGTTGTATACGTAACCCCCCATTTTCAAAATTAGAATTGAAATATTGTCTACTAGAACGATCTTATAGATTCCAGTTTCAAATGGAAACGGTCGATTTATGTAAAATTTGAT